ACTTCAACAGGAGATCGAACAAGGCTTCTTTCGGCAGCTGAGGATCGCTTTGTGCCTGACTCCACTCACTACCTTTTAGCGTGAATGGATAAAGAAAGGCCCTCAAAGAGCTCGGTACCAAACAGGCACAGCTAAGGAATAATTTTGCACTCAAAGGAACATGTCATCGAAGAGTTTCCAACATTCATTCTCGAGCGGGGAGCGAGTTCAAGACCAAAGAAAGCCAGAGCATCTCTTCCTTTTCGCCTTGCCTCGAGGGCTTACGGGTCCGTGGGCACAGTTGAACAAGGCTCGTATTCAGATACAGGTGGAGTATCAGAGGTTGAAAAAGGCCAGACCATAAATCAAAAAGTAAGAAAGAAGAATCGAAAGAACCATAGCCAGAAGAACAAAGGAACTGTACATTCAGTGTTGTGTAACAAACAAAAGACAGAGATCTCGTACGAGACAAGCTTGTCAGGATTAAAGACGTTGGGATTAGATTAGCAGACTATGGATGGGTCAAGACGTCGAGTAAAGTCTCCGTCATCTCCAAAAGCGGGGTGGTTAGGTTCGAGTCTTCATCGATCGGGTGGTCGGACGCAATCTAATAGTAGTATATATTTAGGGGTGAGAAAAGCTAAATCTCTGTCATCTGGCTCCTTCCACGCAAGACGACTAGGATCAAATGGTTTACAATAATGCTAAGAAAGAAGAAGATCGAGACCATTCTTTTTGAGACAAAGGGCTTGACTTCTATCGGGTCAGCGTCGAGGAAGAGTACACCAACTAGTTGGCTATGTAAAAAGAGAGTGGGCTAAAGGGGCATTTTCAGACCGAGAATCACGAAGATGTCGACTTTGCGCTATGCCATACGATCTCAGGATTGCTTCGATTCCTTGACGCTATGTGGGAGAACTCCACCAAGCAATCGGTGGTTCATCAGAGGATTCCATTTTTGAGAGAAAGCAAGGAGAGTGGGAAAGCTAACCTACCCTTCCGTTTGCTGAATCTGACCTTCGTCCAAGAGTTCGGGCTTCTACGCGAAGAACGTGCTTTCTGACATCGAGTTTCAGCTATGCCAAGAGATCACTACTTTGATACGGTCGGTTCCATTGGTCATTCTTCAGGAGAAGTCCCGAAACTGAACTAGTCAATTGAGAGGATCATTGCTAACCCATTGGCTTCATCGAGATCGTCTCGCGCATAAGAGGGCATTTTCAGAATGAGAAGATTCTCTTTCTACACTCTAGACATATCCCGCCTCTTCCTTCCTTGCCCGCCTCAGAATATTCCTTCCTGGTGGGACGAAGTCGCATTGATTTCAATTGATTGAATCGGTTCTGGTCTTCGCTGAAAAAGTGAGGCTTTCCAAGACGAGTAGACCTTAGTTACCCGCTTATTGGGACCTGCAAGAAGCTGAGTTTCTTTGCTTTCTTTCGTCACAGTAGTTGGAAAAAGAAAAAGTCAAAGCAGCAGACCAGTAGTCCCATTATCCACCTTTAGAGACATTTTTGAAGAAGGTTCCGTTTAACACATCTTGGCCAAGCAGGAAAAGCAGGAAATAAATGCTTTGTCGGTTGAAGGTGCTCTCTTCTCTACTCCTAGGCTCACTCTTCATCCATAGTATCCTCTGCATCTTATGCATCTTCTGTCTCCTCTCTTGGTTTCAGGGAGCCTGTGAGCAAGAGTTCCCCCCCGAAAGTGGCTTTGACGGAGGGAAGTGGGCTTCATTCAATGGAATGCTTTGTTGGTTCAGCTCAAGGGGTCCGGTTTTTCGGTTTAGTGTGGAGGGAGGCGCTCTTTGTTGACCTTTCAGGAGACATGTTGTAATGTGAAGTGGCAAGATAATAGATATTGAGTCGATGATCAATCCGACGTTCAATCCTTCTAGAGATGGTGATCAGACTTGTTAAGATCTCTTCTATGCTGAGAATCATCTGTGAATCCCCATTTTGATTGACCTTGACCGGTCATTGCTGGAAAATAGGGCCCCAGCCTCGTTGGCCCCCCAATTCTAAACCCCGACCTACACAAGTGGTTTTAGAACCCACATTTTGAAAAGTTCTGTTAGGTTCTTAGTAGCAGTCGGCGACTTTTTATTCTTTTACTTCACATAGCTTTTCGTCTCCTTGATAGCTGGAAGTTCTCCAAAAGTATGAAAAGCTGGAGGACTTTGTACCATCCATTCCAGTGTGGTTGAATTCTGTTCAACAGCCCAAGGACTTGGAGCACATCTTTTGTTATTTCCACTGCTTGAAGTGATTGTTACGACCACGAAGAAACGACGAATCCCAACTACGGATATATAAGAGCCAAAACTGCTAAGGGCATTCCATCCAGCGTAAGCATCTGGATAATCAGGAATGCGACGTGGCATACCCGAAAGCCCTAAGAAATGCATGGGAAAGAGGGTCGGATTAACCCCGAAAAAAGTGATCCAAAAATGGATTTGACCTAAAGTTTCAGGGTATGTCCGACCAAAGATTTTACCCACCCAATAGTGAAATCCTGCAAATAA